ATACTAATTTGTTAAGAATGAATCGAATTGAAGCTATAGCGTCATCATTTGCTGGAATAGAAATATCCGCGAGATCGGGATTACAATTTGTATCGATTAAAGAAATGGTTGGAATTCCCAAAGTGATACATTCTCTAAGAGCCGTATATTCTTCTTGCTGATCGATGATGATTACAATATCAGGCAATCCCGTCATATATTTAATCCCGCCTAGATATGTTTCCAAGCGAGATAATTGTCTCTTCAACACAGCTGCATCCCTTTTCGGAAGACGGTTGAATCCCTCTGTCTTTTGTTCAGTTCTCAAGTCCCTAAACTTATGAAGTCTTTTTTCTGTAGTGGACCAATTTGTTAACATGCCGCCGAGCCATTTTTTATTAACATAATGACACCGAGCCCTTATTGCAGCCCGCGACACTAAATCAGCTGCTTTATTTTTTGTCCCAACAATTAAGAATTGTTTTCCCCTACTTGCTGCATCAAAAACTAAATCACAAGCTTCTGATAAAAAACGAGCAGTTCTAGTCAGATTTATAATATGAATACCTTTACGCTTTGCAGAAATATAAGGTGCCATTCTAGGATTCCATTTCCTCGTACCATGTCCAAAATGAACTCCTGCTCTCATCATCTCTTCCAAATCGATGTTCCAATATCTTTTTGTCATTTCTTTTCACACTTAAAAAGGGGGTACCCCAAACTAAAATAAAAATTTGTTCCGATGGAACCTTCTCTTGGACCGGGGATGGCCATTTATGCGTGAGACAAGCCATTATTTTGTATTCATTATTATCTTTATTAGTGTTAACAAATTACCAAAGCAAATGACTACAGCAAACAACAAAAAATGAAATTCAAAATAGGAATCCGCTATTAGGAATCATTAAATCCTCGAAAAGTCAGATTTTGAAATAGAAGAGTCCAAAAATTCCCTGTGGTAGAATAAAATATCTCTCATATCTCCCTCGAATAAAGATAAATTCTTTGTTTTTTTTTCCAAAAGAATGTTGGTATGTTGCCGCGAACAATGCACCAATCCTTTGTTGAATCCGGTTCCGGCGGGGATCACCCCCCCTAGAACAACATTTTCTTTCAGGCCTTTCAACCAATCGATACGACCCCGAAGAGCAGCTTTTGCTAAAACTCGAGCAGTTTCTTGAAAACTTGCTTCGGATATAAAACTTTGAGTATTCAAAGATGCTCGAGTTATTCCTAATAAAACGGCTCGATAACAGATTGCTTCTTCTAAAGCACGCCCCGTTCGTTCTGCTCGTAACAATCCAATAAGTTCTCCAGGTAAAAAAACATTAGACATTCCCTCTTCTGAAACCAAAACTTTTGATGTTATTTGACGTACAATAATTTCGATATGCCTATTATGAATCTGCACCCCCTGGGATCGATAAACCTTTTGAATCTTATTAACCAAAGAAATACGACTTTGCACTATAGTTAGCTCAGCACCAATCAAGAATCCCCAAGGAATTCCAAGAATTCGTGTTATACACTTGTTCCAACCCTTAATCCGCTTTTCTAAGTTCAGCGATATTGAATCAATCGAGCGGACTTCTAACACTTGTTCTACTTTTGGAAGACCTTGTGTTATATCACCGGATCTCGATTTTTCATATATAAATGTAACTAATGTATCCCCTTCGTAAAGAATTTCTCTGTAATGCCCATGAACTTTTGCTCCCGGAGTAGCCAAATAGGGCTTAGCGGATCTTATTACTACAGAATCCCTTTGAACAATTAAAACTTGACCCGATTTTAGGTGTGGTTCTTTTTTGGCTATACATACATTTTCACAAAAAAATTGTCCAAGACTAATTATTGTGGACGTTTCCTCACAATAATTATGATGATAATTTTGATGAAGAAAATACCAATTCAATTTGAATGGATTCAAAACAACGTTATTGTATGGATCTAGATTAAAAATTCTTCCGTTTTCATCGATTAAATAAGAGTTAATTACTTGAAAAATATATTTTAAGTTATCAAGTTGCAAATATTTAATTACAGAGATCAGATTATAAGTTAGTAAAGGCAAAAACGAATAAAAAATCGAAATTTGAATGGCTGTTCCTAAGGGGCCCAACGAATTTTTAATTGTAATTAGAGGATTTTTTTTTATTGATTGGTTTATCACATTGTGATATTTTACATGATTAAATGGACCGATTCTAAAACAATTAGATGATGATAAAATTAACAAAGATTGGGATTCCTTATTTCTATTTAAGAACATACGAATAGTTCCGTGATTTTGTCTAAGTGATTGTTGAAGAATGCCAGCCTTGGGAGAAATCGAATAAAACGGATTCATGTGATCGGCAGAGATCAATCCCGAATCTTGCGGATTCTTCCTTTTTCTTATATACGAAATATGGGATTTCACTAAGCCAATTCTTATGAAATCTCGAATCAAACCCTTTGTACTTACTTCAACAAAGAAAGCACGGATCTCCTCGAGGGAAGAATTTTTGTTGTCTTGGTC